AACGAGATAGTGCTTTTTCAACTCGCTCAAAATGGAATCTCTTCCAAACATATCTGCCATGGGCCTTTACTTCCCAAGGGTACAGATATCTAAAGCCTCTATTTTTACAAATTTGTTCAGACCTATTGTGGAGACTAAAGAGCAAAAACAAGTTTGTATCCATTTTTATGGATAGTGTATCCATTTTGATTGATATTATTAGTGATATTAGTGAGGTAGCAGTTACAAAAGGGCGAATTAAACAGATTCGATTTTGTCTTACAAAATGGAAGAGGCAATATACTCTGATAAGGAAGATTCAGAGGAAGATAAGTAAGATTCAGAGGAAGATAAGTACGATTCAGAGGAAGTGTTTTCATAAGTTTGTTCTGTCCTATGGCCTGATTCCTCCAAAAAATAAGCTACCATTGAGATCGACACAGCTGAGATCGGAAAATCTTCGGGAGTTCCTCTCTGCAATCTTTTTCCTTCTTCTTGTGGCTGGAAGTCTCGTTGTGGTACATCTTTACGTTGTTTTCTCGATCGCTAGTGAGTTACAGACAGAGTTCAAAACGGTCAAATCTTTGATAATGGAATCATCTATGCTTGAGATTGAGGTGGGAAAACTTCTGGATAGGTATCCTCTATCTGAATCGAATTCTTTCGGGTTGTTCAGGTTAACTAATCTCTTTCTAGGTGCTCTGCAAAAGCTGTTCTTGCGTAATGCTGATGGAATACGCTTTAATAAGAAGAAAAATTGGAAGAAAAAGCTCGTCGAGATCATCGATCTCATAAGTATGCCCTTCGATCCACTCGCTTTTTTGATAAATACGAGATATCTAAGTCATACAAGTAAAGAGATCTATTCAGTGCTAAGAAAAAGGAGCGGGTATTGGATTGATGAAACGATAGAAGACTGGGCCGCAAACAGTGATTGGGTTGAGGATGAAGAAAGAGAAGTCTTGATTCAGTTCTCCACCTTAACGCCAGAAAAAAGGATTGATCGAATTTTATGGAGTCTGACTCAGAGTGATCATTTCTCAAAGAATGACTTTGATTCTCCACTGATGGAACAACCGGGAGAAATTTACTTAGGAAACTTAATTGACCTTCATAACAAGGATCTACTAAATTATGAGTTCGATACATCCTCTTTAGCAGAAAGACGGCTATTCCTTGCTCATTATCAGACAATCACTTATGCACAAACCCCGTCTGGGGCTAATAGTGTTCATGTCCCATCTGATCTACAACCCTTTTCGCTCCGCTTAGCTGTAACCCCCTCTCGGGGTATTTTAGTGATAGGTTCTATAGGAATTGGACGATCCTATTTGGTCAAATACCTAACGAAAAACTCCTATCTTCCTTTCATTACGATATTTCTGGACAAGTTCCGGGATACAGTTTTTCGTTTTGCTGATGATGATGATGACAGTGATGCCAGTGATGATGAGATCGAGATTTTTATTGATGCTCGTGACCCTATTGAGGCTATTAATCAAGATATTCATGTTTTTGACGATATGGATATTGATTTTGATCCTAGTATCTATAGTTTTGAGGAGAGAGATGCTCATGACGATAAGATTAATATGGAGCTGGAACAGCTAACTAGGATGGATGCGCTAACTGAGGAGATGGACACGGTGTGGCGCGTAGCCCAATTTTATATCAGCCTTCAAATCGAATTAACAAAAGCAATCTCTCCTTGCATAATATGGATTCCAAACATTCATGAGCTGCATTTTAGGGATTCGGGTTCCTTCTCCCTCGAGCTATTAGTGAACCTTCTCTCCTGGGATTGTGAAAGATCTTCCACTGGAAATAGTCTTGTTATTGCTTCGACCCATTTTCCCCAATTCGTGGATCCCTCTCTAATAGCTCCGCATAGATTAGATACGTGCATTAAGGTACGAAGGCCTCTTATTCCACAACAACGAAAGCACTTTTTCACTCTTTCATATACTAGGGGATTTCGCTTGGAAAAAAAAGCGTTCCAGGCTAATGGATTCGCGGCCATAACCATGGGTTCCAATGCACAAGATCTTATAGCACTTACCAATGAGGCCCTATCGATTAGTATTTCACATGGGAAATCAATTATAGACGAAAATACAATTAGATTCGCTCGTCATAGACAAACTTGGGATTTGCGAGCCCATCTAATACCGGTTCAGAATTCTCGGCTCCTTTTCTATCAGATAGGAAGGGCTGTCGCACAAAATTTACTTCTAAATAATTGCCCCATAGATCCGATATCTATCTATTTGCAGAAGACATTCTGTAACGAAGGGGATTTTTATTTGTACAGCTCGTACGTCGAACTTGGAATGAGCACGAAGAAATTAACGATACTTCTTTATCTTTTGAATTGTTCTGCCGGATCGGTCGCTCAAGATCTTTGGTCTCCACCCGAACCAGAGGAAAACAATAGGATCGCTTATGGTAGACTCGTTGAGAATGATTTTGATCTAGTTCATGGCCTATTAGAAATAGAAGGCATTCTAGAGGGATTCTCACG